TCTGAGGAGTAGGTATCAATTTATGCCTAATTGCTCCGCCTATAGTTCCCTTAACTACATTTTCTAAACGAGCCAGAGCCAAACCGAGCTGGTCTTGTAAAAGATCCGCTACAGAGCGAATACGTTTATTTTTCAAATGATTCATATCATCAAGTGTACCCATGCCAAATTTCATCCCAATCAAATGATCGGCAGCTGCTAATATATCTCGTGGTAACAAAAATATATTGTTCTGAGGTATATTAAGATTAAGTCTCCAGTTAATATTTCGGCGACCAATCCTTCCTAATTCACACCTTTGGTGAAAGAATTTTTTTTGTAATTCCTTACATAAGGATTCAGAAAAAATTGGATCCCCACCTACACAAGAAAATTGTTGATAAAACTCCAAAATAGCATTTTCTTTTGACCCAATTTTTTTTTTCTCCTTATCGGTCAAGAAAGATAAGAAAATTTCAGGGTAGCAAACATTCTCTAAAATTTCTCTTAGATTCGAACCCATAGCTGATGATAGAACTAGAATAGATATTTTCTGTTTCCTACTCACACGAGCCCATATTCTTGCTTTTTTATCAATCTCTAATTCTAACCTGCCTCCCCAATCTGATATTATGGTGCCGGTATAGACCGAAATCCCGTTATGATCCAATTCTGACTGGTAATAGATACCAGGACTTTGCAATATTTGATTGATAACAATTCTGTATATTCCGTTTACTATAAAAGTTCCAAGGGAATTCATTAAAGGAATGTTTCCAATAAAAATTCTTTGTTCTTGCATATTCCTACTGGTTTTCCAAATTAATCCCGCGGATACATATAATTCAGAAGAATATGTAAGTGATTCATAGACAGCATCTCGTTCTTTTATCAGAGGTTCTACCAATTGATATGTTTCCACAAATAATTGAAATTCAATTTCGTGATCTATATCTTCAACTTTTGGAAATTTAGAAAGTTCTTCTATTAACCCCTGATCAATAAATCGATAAAACCCTTCAAATTGTATCTGATTTAATCCGGGTATTGTAGATGTTCCCTCTTTTCCATCCCCGAGCATCTTTTTTGAATTTCCCATTTATCCGTTTATTGAAAAAATACCATCCCATCTCTCATTCTTCACCGAATCATATCCATAGAATTCGATCTAGCAATAATGGAATTTCTATTCTGTTTACTGAATCACATGAAATTTTATCCAACTCCAAGATATATGGAATGTATGAAATACGTATGAACGGAGACTAGATTCAATTGGAATTTTTTTATAAGAAATAGATCCAAATGGAACAGAATTGAGAAATACCACTGGAACTTATGGAGTTTTGTAAAGACTAGAAAAAAAGTAATTTCATTTTCACCTATGATATTACATATTCGATTGCATATCATTAAAAATAAAAAATGTATTCATGCTTGGATCTGTTCGAGCAGATAAATATATAATAAATAGAAAACTTTTTTTTTTACCACTTTACTTTTTCATGTATTTGTATTTCATTGTTCAAAAAAATATTTGCAGAAAAAAGTTTTACCTATTTTGAATAGAGTATCATTGAATTGAAGTAGGTAAGAAAACTTGTGTTTTTTTAGTTATTAAAAAAATTTTTTTTTAGAATGCACAGATAAGATATATACGTCTCTTTTTCTTCTTTTATTGGGGTACAGTTCTATTTGTTTGGGACAGCACATGCTGTGCTCTATCAAAAATTAAACTTTCTCTTCAATGTATTCAATGAAAAAATGAAATACAAAAATTTATTGAGAATTACTCCTCAAAAGCATCCCTAGAGAGATAAAATACCCCATTATAGAGCTATAGCTCTATAACACAACGTAACGTATGTTCTCATTCTGGGGTTTACATATACTCAGAATTACTGTTATAATTGAAATTGAAGAAGATTTATTTTTCTTTTTAATTGAAAAAACTCAATATAGATTGGTTATAAATACATTTCTAATGATTTGCTTTTATTATTAGAAATAAAAAATGTCGATTTTAATTCAAAAATGGTCATGAATTTACAGTTAATAGTTAATGGTTCGGATTTATACTGGATTCTTCTATATTTTGTGACTGAAAAACTATATATTTTTTTCGGAGTTGAAAAAAAAAGATAAAATTTGAATCTAGTTTCTATCGTTTTGGCGGCATGGCCGAGTGGTAAGGCGGGGGACTGCAAATCCTTTTTCCCCAGTTCAAATCCGGGTGCCGCCTCAACAACAGACTTGAAATCCCCTATTATAAAACAAACGTAGGAAAAGACTCTTGATACTTTCTTTATCGTGATTCTAAGCCCCTGGCTCTCGAGGTTCCATTCTCTAACCTAAAGTTTTGCCTATCAGATTCAAGGAAAACTTAAAGTAGTGGGGGGGGGGGGAAATCCGTAAATATTTACTTTCCACTACTAAAATTAGTTCCACTTACTGAGTCTTCAATTAGATCGGGTAGCCAGAGGGGGAATTAAATTAATAGTTTTGAAAAGGACTTAAGATACTTTGGATACAGACTAATGAAAGTCTCGGAATGCTCAGACATTCAATCAATATTAGATTAGATGAATAATTTCCTTTCATTTTACTTGCAAAAATAAAAAAACGATAAAAGAAAAAAAAGTCTTATTCTTTCTACATGTGAGTCAGATTCCTTGGATACTTCGAAAAGTGTCTGTTTACTTGTGTTTACATCTTGTCGATTCTACTAGAAATTCTATAATAAGAATAACTCATTATTAAGAATAAGATAAGTGGGTTTTTTGGAGTAGTTCATCAATGGTGACCAAATACCTCTCCCTTTTTTTGACTCTGTACCAGTGATTTCACTATTATTAGTGAACAATAATGGAATAGTTTCTTCATATTCATAGAAATAGGGGACAGAATTCACATGGATATAGTAAGTCTCGCATGGGCTGCTTTAATGGTAGTTTTTACATTTTCCCTCTCTCTCGTAGTGTGGGGAAGAAGTGGACTCTAGAAGTACTCCTAATTGCGGTAATAATCAAACTCTATCAACCTGTATTAATTGTTTTAGTTTTATAGACCGTTCGGCAATTTTTTTAAGATTTTTTTTAGAAATTGGATTTCTGTTTTGTTTTATTGACTCATTTTCTATTTTTATATCGGGGTTTACACGGTTAACCATTCATGGGGTAACCCCTTTTCGAAATATAAAGAAGTTTCCATCGAATTAGGATTATCTGTATTAAACGGATCAAACAAACAAATGAAATTGAGAAAGTATGTACATACATTTCATATTCTATTTATATTGATTAAAAAAAAAGAGATATAGGTGGATTCCTTTATATTAAGATATTTCACTTGTACTTTATACATTACAATAACCATAATGGCTAGTATGGTAGAAAGAGATCTCTTTCTACCATACTAGCGGGCCCCTTAGGATACTACTACTGAGTCTAAGGCATTCCTTTCATTTAAGACGAGAAATTGAAATCCTTTTTTTTCTTTGTTTTTTTCATTGATAGTAAAATTGTATTCAAATTAATCATTTTGACTAACCGTTTTTACGTAAATTATAAGCAAAAAAGCAGTAGGAATGAGAATGAAGAGTGCAGTAGCAATAAATGCAAGAATATTTACTTCCATAATTTAATCGTTTATTATTATTATTTTTTTTTTTTTTTTATCTCGGGATTTAATCCCATAGAGATGAGAAATCTTTCGCTTGTAAACTCACTCAGATGAATTAGATTTCGATGATATCGAATGAAAGAAATATCATGAATAACAATAGCGGAGCTATGAAATCGACTCATCGTCAAGAATTTAATAGTATAACATAGGAAGATCCTTTATCCACACCGAATACATAATGAGATACCTGATCTAATCAAAAAATATTTATTTTTTTTTCTTTTTCCCCGCTTTCTTTTCTACAACCTAGTACTTTACTTTACTTGTACAATCATCTGATGAAGTATCATAAAAAACTCTTTATACTTCGATTGTTTACAAAAAGAGTTTATAAAGAACCTTAAATAAACAATAGAAATCAAATAGAGAAAACAAGTACGAAGTTCAATTTGAAATTTTCAAAAATTTTTAAGGGTCTATCGTCTTTTTGGAAAACAAATAAGGGGAGTGTGATAAAGACGAGTCCCAGTAAAAAAACTAAAATATTCCAAAAAATTAACTATAAATTAAAATTAAATTTTCTTACGAGTTTTTTCTTCAACATCGGCTCTAATCTTTAAAAAGAGCATATTCATTAGGGAAGACTAATTTTATCTTTATTTTTTTAATATCCTATTTACGTGGTTGGATTCGAACTTTTTTCAATTCCTTGACTTCATAGAAATAAAAGTATACATAGGTACTCTTGGCAAACGTATTATACGCCATCCTATTCCATTTTCCTACACGAGTTAATGGGAGATCAATTGACAAAAAGCAGAAACCCCGTACAGTATCTCTTTCTTGAAGTGTTGAATGCTCTCAATAATTATCCTAATTTACATATGTCTCTCTACCATCAATTGGTGCTAGTTAAAATAATGGAAATACCCCTTTCTTTTGCTTGATGAAAAAAGAAAAAAAAAAAACAAAAAGATAAATGAAACCATTTTGATCCCCTTGCCCAGAAACAAAAAGGGGGGGGGTGGATGTCTTTTTTTATTGAATTCGCCGGGACTGACGGGGCTCGAACCCGCAGCTTCCGCCTTGACAGGGCGGTGCTCTGACCAATTGAACTACAATCCCATGGAAATAAAGTGGGTAGCTTACATATTCCTTCTTATGATTTCATTTTAATCATTTCAATTTGAGATTCAAATTAGTGTTTTGTAACAAATAAAGTCACAAGTGATATATTGATATCTATATGGATATCTCTTTAGTGAGAGCAAGACGGATTGCTGGTAATCCTTGCATTATTATCAAATCGATTGATAATCTATTTTTTATAATTAAAAAATAGATTATTTTCTCGACTCTGTTCATTAAAGTTTATATTTAAAGGATCCATATCGGGA